CCGCGGTGAATATGTACCCGGGCCCTGTACACACCGCCCGTCACACCCTGGGAATTGGTTTCGCCCGAAGCATCGGACCAAGAATCACCAATCCGCATAGCCCCCAATACAATATATATATCAGATAGAGAGGGGGAGAGGGGGCTCGCCGACTATGGGCGGGCCTATAGATCTATACGGCTCTCGGCCCCATCTCTCTATTACTAGCCCTATGACGATATGGGGCCTATCTAGTTCTGGGGGGGCCCCTATATATATATGGCATTTCTGTTATGCTCTCTGTGTTCCACTAGTGTGGCCCACGGAGGTTTGGTCCTATTGGCGCATACCACGGTGGGGTCTTCGACTGGGGTGAAGTCGTAACAAGGTAGCCGTAGGGGAACCTGTGGCTGGATCGAATCAGATAATAGATAGGGGCCCGGCCCTCTCTATATCGATATTGGGAGCCAGATAGATCAAAATAGATAGGAGGGGGGCGGGCCCGGGCCCCATAGAATAGTTCAGATAGGGGCCCCCCCAGATCTCTATAGATAGGGCCCTCGGGCAGATAGATAAGATAAGATCTCTCTATAGGGGGGGGCCGATCTATATGGGCCTGAACTATCCGTGCCAATGATATAGAGTAGAGATGGGGTTCTAGGGTAGGGGGATATAGATAGGGGGCCCCCCCCTAGAGAGATATGGGTAGATATGGCAGATAGATAAGATAAGATATAGAGAGAGGGGGAGAGGGGGGCCCTATAGAGAGAACTCCCATATAGAGAGAGGGGGGACCCCCCTCCCCTCTCTCTCTATCTGCACTCTCTCTCTATATCTCGACTATCTACAATCTGCCATCTCTATATAGGGGGGAGGGGCGGGGGATAATAGATAGGGGGCTACGCCATATAGAGAGAGGGGCCCCCTATCTATAGATATGGCGCCCCGGGTGAGGGCCCCCTATATAGAGATGGGGCCCCCCCGGCACTCCCCCCCCCTCTAGAGAACTATATCTCATCTTATCGATTGGTTGGACTTGATAGACCAGATAGAGAGTTCTAGATAGGGCTGGAGGGGGGATGGGGATGGATGCCTCCGATCAGATATATTAGATAGGGCTGGATGGATCTGTGTGGATGGATAGGTGTGGATGGCCCTGAACTATCTTATCTGCCACCCACCCATCCCATCCCCAGATCGATCGATCGATCAATCTATTAGATAGGGCGATAGGGCTGGCCCCGCCCCATCTATTCTGGATGGGGATGGATCCGAGAGGATGGCGATGGTGGATGGATGCCCGAGAAAGATAAGGGACCAGATAGAGTGGCTGGAGGGGGGATGGATCCGAGAGGATGGCGATGGTGGATGGATGCCCGAGAAAGATAAGGGACCAGATAGAGTGGCTGGAGGGGGGATGGGGATGGATAGGTGGGGATGGATAGGTAGGTGGGGATGGATAGGTGGGGATGGATAGGTAGGTGGGTGGTAGGTGGGTATGGATAGGTGTATCCGTGGATGATCATGCCGGATCGGGGCCTGACCTGCCCTGTAAATATTGATTTATTTGAGGCCGAGGCCCATGAGGTTCGAATCCTCATTCATCTCCGACCGGGCACTACGGCAAGACGTGAAACACCCGATCCCATTCCGACCTCGATCTGTGAAACCGTCTTGCGCCATATGTACTGATTACTCGGGAGACATGGTCAAAGCCCGGACTAGACTCTAGATTAGAGTCTATAGTAGAGTAGGCCGACAGATCTCTCCTCTCTATATACGTCCGTCCTATTGAATCTACCGGGATCTACCCATCTAATCTAGAGTCTCTACCCATCTAATCCAGAGTCTCTACCCATCTGTCTGTATCTCTAGTCAGATAAGAAGGGTCCCTAGTCTCTAGTCCCTAGTCTCTATAGTCGCCTACTCCCCTATATCTATATGGGAGCTCTGTCCCCCTATCTATATATCTCTCTCTAGTTGCCTATTCGGGTCCGGTCCCTCGGACCTATACCTATACCGACTAGACTAGAGCCCATAGTAGAGTAGGCCACTCGACCGGACCCCCTACCCCTACTCTCTATAGGGATAGGGCCCTTTCTATTCCCATATCTAGACTATAGATATAGAGGGGGGGTCGCCGGCCCACCCGGAGAGGAGAGCCCCGCATGCCTGTCTCGATCAACGGTTTCTATTCCATAGAGTCCTGACTATAGAGACATACTATCGACTATTGAGAGTAGTCCGGCCCCGTCTCGATCAACGGTTTCTATTCTAGAGAGTCCTGACC